GGCGAACAGGAAAAAAATCATGATTCTTTCGATACAAGACGACACAAGAAAAGGATTTTCTTGTGTCGTCTTGTATCGAATCGAATAGACGATTAGGAAGACTAAGAATACTTTCTATAAATCTTTTTTCCTTTCATTTTTCCCGTCCTTGCCTTTTATTCTATTCCTTTGTATTTGTATGCTTATTTTCTATAATTAGGAATGGTATACAAGTAATGAGTTTCAGACATCCCGCAAAATAAAAAATAGTATAAAAAAAAACAAACAAAGAAAAGACTTATAGAATTTTTTGAATCATATATCATTCTATCAATCAACAAGAATTTGGCACTTTTTTTTAAGGAATCTCTAGATCTAGAAATTCATTTCGTACAACTGAACCTTTTCAAACTGTTTCTTTTTCAGAACCAAAAATATTTGTGCCAAAATCACAGATGCCAAGAATAACAGAAGGCCTTGGACTCGTAATGGATCTTGAAGCACTATTTCTGCGTCTCCCTGACCAAACCCTCCTACATTTGGATTACTTGTTAATGGTTGATCAAGCTTGATGGATTCACCTTCTGAAACAAGAAGTTCTGGTCCTGGAGGTATAATATCAACCACTTGACGTCCTTCTGATGCATCAACTATGGTTATTTCATATCCCCCCTTTTCTTTACGTGCTATTCTGCTTACTATACCAGCTGATGTAGCATTATAAACTGTATTGTTACTCTTACTACCATCAGGATAAATCTGACCCCTTCCTCTGTTCCCACCTACATATATGGGATATTTTAAGAAGTGAACGTCTTTTTTCGTAGCAGGGTCGGGGGAAAGAATAGGAAAGACGATTTCACTATATTTCTGACCGGGAACAGGACCTATCACAAGAATATTTCTTTTATTAGGACGATAACACTGAAAAGAAAGATTGCCCATCTTTTCTTTCATTTCGGGAGAAATACGATCGGGGGGGGCTAATTCGAATCCCTCGGGTAAAATAAGAACAGCTCCTACATTCAAAGCTCCCTTTTTACCATTAGCAAGAACTTGTTTCAGTTGCATATCATAAGGAATTCGAACAACTGCTTCAAATACAGTATCAGGAAGTACAGCTTGCGGAACTTCAATATCCACGGGCTTATTAGCTAAATGGCAATTGGCACATACAATTCGCCCAGTTGCTTCTCGTGGATTTTCATAACCCTGCTGCGCAAAAATGGGATATGCATTTGAAATAGATGCTCGAGTTATTACATATATCATGATCGATACATAAATGGATCGAGTCATCTGTTCTTTTACCCAAGAAAAAGTCTTTCTATTTTGCATGGTCCAATCATTGATCCCCGGAATTTCTACAATAAATTTGATAGGTAGTTAGTAGAATTCCCTATCCACGAGTTTGCCATTGTATTGATTGTACTGAAAGAATTGTACTGGTGGAATATAGTATGAATACCTTGAATTGAAAAGGTAGAAGTATAAAGAATAAGTAAGATTAAAAATGATTTCTTTATACACGAAGAAAGATTCTGATTTGATTGATATCAAAAGATCTAATGAATTATTCATTCATTCATTGAATGATAAATTACTACAAGCGAAGGAGATACACGATTTAAAAAATGGAAGATCCAATATTTCACAATTGTATCTAGAATCACTGGAAAAGTGGAAACAAGACCAGATATAATCTGGTCATTCTGAGCCAATCCAAAATCGTTGTAGATCGAACCAATCATTAGTTCCCAACCATGGGTCGAGTGAAATCCGATCCATAAATCAGTAACTAAAAGAATCGAAAAAGCTTTGATTGTATCACTTAAGTTATAGAGAAATTCCTGAATCCAAGAATTTAGAATGAAAAGTTCTTCATTACCCAGAACAAAATAACCACTTAGAATAGCGAAACAGATTAGATTTGTAGATAAATGCAAAATGATATGGAAATGAGATTCATTGTGTCTTTGGACCAATTGTATTGTTTCCTTGTGCATTCCTATACGAAGGCTTTGCATATGTGTCTCCGAGTACTCCTTTATCATCTCGTCCAACAGGAATAGTTCTTCTAATTCCATAAATTTTTCTAGAACATTTTTCTCTTGAATATCATTCAAAAGGATTTCGGATTGCCTGGTATTCCACCAATGAATAACCCAAGTTTCTAGACATTTCTTAAATGAGAGAGAAACCCACCAGGGCAAAAAGAGTATAGACACAAGATATGGGAGGGAAGCCAATGCTTTCTTTTTTTTCATTCTGTATCTGTGATGTGAATTGTTAATGAACCTGTTTCATTCGTCGATTCTATCTGAAATTTATATGAAGCACGAGTTATATAACAAGAGCCTATAACTCTAACAAGAATAAGGTATCGAACCTATGGATCTTTTCCTATTTTTGTTTTTGTGTAAGAATTGACTCTTTGGATCTAGAATAGAACATAGAAGAAGGCCCTTTTCGAATGAAAAAAAAAGAAGTAAATATTCTTTCCATATTCCAGAGATCCCGATTAGGCAAATTGTAACCGATTTCCTCTTCATTTATTCCTTTCCATGAAGACTCGAAAACCCATTTGAACTAACGAATAGAATTTGGATTTAAAGACGAACCCTACCGGATCCTTTCATTCTTTTATTTCTATTTCGAATTCGAAAGATTTCACTGTCTAACCGCAGCGCGGGGATAGGGTATCAATTCAAAGGCCGAATTCTATTTTACGAAAACAAAAGACATGTTAGGATATTTGATGAATCTATACTTATTAGACCTTTTACTAGTATAAAGAGTAAAGCTGGACGCCATGTGTATGCGTATAAAAAATAGTTTTTGTGTACAAATAGTTTCTATTCTCCTTAATAGATTTTAAAATCTATTTTATTTGATTAGTTATATTAGATTTTATTAATATTGTTCCATATACTCCCTCCTGCTTTTGAGATGTATTAAGTTCCTTCTCTCATGCTGAGATTGATTCTTCAGTTCATTTCAAAATACTTCAATGGGTACGCGCAAGAAATAGGCCAATTCGGCAGCTTTTTGTTCAATTTCTCGTGGAGTCAAATTCTCATCAGTACGGGTCAAGGGAATGGCTCCTTGGCCCCTTATTTCCATATAAAGGACACGACGAGGAAAAAGACCCTCTCTCACCTCCATTCTGATTGATTGGATATCTTTCAGAAAGAAACGAAGGAAGATGCGACGATTTCTTCCAGGAAATCCCCAACGAAAAAGGGACATTATACCTTCTTTTCTATCGAATCGGTCATAACCACTACCTACATTCCATGAAATTGTGCACCACAAATAAGAACTAATGAATAGACCTGCGATCCCATAGAAAGACATCACGATCCCTTGTGGGAAAAAAGGAATTTGCTGAGACGGAAATACGGATATCAGATTTTTACCAAGATAACTGGAAGTTCCAACCACTAAGAATCCTAGTGAACCTAAAAAAAGGATACAGGCCCAGCAAAAATTACTTGTTTTTCGAGACCCCGTTATAAGTTCTATCCATATAAGTTCTGATCGCCAGTTCATACTATACTAGATCCAGTTGCATTCGATTGGAATTGAGAGAATAACCCAAATGGATTTGACTCGACTTTATTGCTTGATCCCGAAGTAACTTTCATCAACTAGCAGCATTCCGACGGGAACCATTAGGAATAATTGGTTAGATACATTGAGTTTCTATTTCAAATATTTTTCAAAAAAGATTTGCTGATCATTTTAAATTTAATCATTTAATTTATTAAGCTATAACCGCATATACATGCATTAATGCGTATATTATGCATCGGCATACATAACAAAACAACTCTTCCATTTGTTTTCGGAAAGGCCACATATCATATATCCTACCATATTACATGAAAAAAGCATCTGTATGATGATCCAGTGTTGAAAGAAATTGATGAGATTTGGTCCCATCATATTTAGACAATCTTATTTCTTTGGACATAAAGAGATAAAGAAGCCATTGCGATTGCCGGAAAGACTAGGCCCACTAAAGGAACAAAAATAGAGGGAAAGTTCAAATCTATCATAGAATGGGTACCTCGATTTCATATTTGTACCTATTATAATTATAAATTATAATTATAAAGATATCTTATGATAAGTCTATCTATTAGATAGAATATTAAGATAATCTTAATATGAAGTATTTAAGAATCAATAACGAATGTAGAACTAAATGAAGTGTACCTATTCCTCTTTCTACACGAATATGTATGAGAATCCGCTGGATTCTTCTTCTCCCATCCTTATCTTCATCGTCTTTCTATCTTTCCTTTCAAAAAACATTTTTTTTGAAAGGAAAGATAGAAAGGAGTTTCTTATGAGTTCCCGACTTTAACCAATCTTATCCAACAAACAGGGATTCCTAGTGAAAAACGGGGATTCTCGGTAAATAGAAAGAACCTCTATATTCTTATTATTTGTTATTTGAATATTTCTATTTGATTTATTTGATTTGAAATTTCTTCTTTTTTACTATTTTCTTTTCATTTTTTCGATATCTTTTTTGAATCTTGATTCAAGGGAAGGAAACCATGTAGCTGAAATAACTCATTCAGAACACCTTTTAAAGGATTACGTGGTACGATTGGGTCGAATAAGCCCTTATGGAATAAATACTCAGCCGCTTGTGAACCGTCGGGTACTGTCTTTTTCAATGTTTGTTCAATTACTCTTTTACCCGCAAACGCAATGTAGGCATTAGGTTCAGCAATAATGATATCTCCCAACATACCAAAACTTGCCGTAACTCCGCCAGTTGTAGGAGATGTAAGGATTGATACATAGAATAATTTTTTATTTGATTGATAATCATATGAAGCAGAAGATATTTTAGCCATTTGCATCAAGCTCAAACTCCCTTCTTGCATGCGTGCTCCTCCAGAAGCACACACAATAATGACAGGTAGAGATCGATTAGTAGCATACTCGATCAAACGGGTGATTTTCTCACCTACTACGGATCCCATACTACCTCCCATAAACTGAAAATCCATAACTCCAATTGCTATGGGAATACTATTTAGTTGACCTACGCCCGTTTGAACAGCTTCAGTTAAACCCGTTTTTCTTTGATAAAAAGAGATGCGATCTATATAAGGTTCCTCCTCTGAATGAAATTCAATGGGGTCCATAGAGACCATATCTTCATCCATAGGCTCCCAAGTGCCAGGATCAATAAAGAGTTCGATTCTGTCTGAACTACTCATTTTCAAATGATATCCGCAGTGTTCACAAATATTCATTTTTGAACTAAAAAATTTTTTATAATTTAATCCATAACAACTCTCACATTGAACCCATAACTGTTTGTATTTTGTATTTATATCGAAATCATTAGATATTTCTCTTATATTGAAATAACTGCTACTAGTTTTGATACTAGAATTTCCACTTTCAATACTACTTATACTTTCCGTACAAATGAAACTATAAATGTAACTGTCGATACCACTGTAAATGTCACTATTAAGACTGATTTCAAAACGAAGATAACTATCAATGCAACTATTAATGTGATTATTCCAATTAGATTGAGTATCATACATGGAATAATAATAGTAGTAATTACTACTATTAGACTCACTATTTAAATAACCAGGAAAAAGAATCTCTAGTTCACTCAAAAAAGAACTAGCATTGTCTATATCAAAAATCTGATTTTCAATATCAAAATATACAGAATAAGTGTCACCATTACTATTTCTAACTAAAAAAGTATGATCAGAGATCAAACTCCAAATATTCCTGCTATCAAATAAATAATTTAGATAATTAATATTACTAAAACTATAACTGTCCCAACTAGGAATCTTTTTCTCCGCATCATTTTTCATAGGCTCTTCACTTCCACTGGTATATCCAAGAGCATCAAGACTATCCATTGATTTACTTAGTCCACACCTATGTTCTAACTTCTTGTTAGACAACATCGAATTGAACCAACATTTTTCCATAGATTCTTTCTGCCCCCTATTTTATGAAAACCTAATACTAATAAATGAATAGTCATTCGATGAAGAAAAAATCATTTTACTCTTTCTTTTTTCTTTCTCATCAGAATTCAAATGAAGCATATAATCCAATCATTAAGATTGTTAATGAAAAACGAGCGAGTCTTGAAAAGAAAGGATTCTCCTTTTGAGGAATCCGGTGAATCATTTCAATATTATGATAGTGATTATGATAGAATCTTTTCCTCAAAAAAAGATATATAAAGACAGGTTTCTCTCATGTAAAACTTTCAATTCTCATCAAAAAGATACATAGTTGTTTCTTCCCATAAATTAAAAAGGAATTCTCGTCTCGTAGAATCTCGTGTCATATAGTCAAATAAGAAAATGAGTTTCTATTACAACAGGGAACGAAAAAGACAATATACAGGATAGGGGTAGAAGGGATCCTTCCCTTGGCTTGAATAAAATGATCCACCAATCCAATCCCAAGGATCCATAATTCAGCCTATGGCTCCAACAATAAATAATAGAATAGATAAGTTGTTTAGTCTTCCTTCGATCTTATCGTATTGTATATCGTAAGGTCTGTACATATAAAAGATATATGCAAATACACAAAGACCCTCATAGTTCATAGTATAGGATTAGTATAAGATGTTTCTTCTTTATTCGGCCCAATCTTTTCCTCAAAAAAAGAAAGATTGGGCCAAGTTTCATTGCAATAAATTAGGAGAACAAACAGGAATTGCTGAATTATACGCGCTTATTTTGTCTCTTTATCTAGCTTATCCACTGGGTCGAAATCGAATGTGATCTCTTTCCATATTTCACAAGCAGCGGCTAGCTCAGGGCTCCATTTGCAAGCTTCACGAATAATATCATTACCTTCACGAGCAAGATCACGTCCCTCATTACGAGCTTGTACACATGCTTCTAAAGCCACCCGATTAGCTACTGCACCGGGTGCATTTCCCCAAGGGTGCCCTAAAGTTCCTCCACCGAACTGTAGTACGGAATCATCCCCAAAGATTTCGGTTAGGGCAGGCATATGCCAAACATGAATACCCCCTGAAGCCACGGGCAGAACACCTGGCATAGAGACCCAGTCTTGAGTGAAAAAAATACCACGACTTCGATCTTTTTCAATAAAATCATCACGTAATAAATCAACAAAACCCAAAGTCATCTCACGTTCCCCCTCCAGTTTACCCACTACTGTACCAGCGTGAATATGATCTCCACCAGACATACGTAATGCTTTAGCTAGTACACGAAAATGCATACCATGATTTTTCTGTCTATCGATAACTGCATGCATTGCGCGATGGATGTGAAGAAGTAGACCATTGTCGCGGCAATAATGAGCCAAGCTAGTATTTGCGGTGAACCCCCCAGTTAAGTAGTCATGCATTACGATAGGAACTCCCAATTCTCTGGCAAATACCGCTCTTTTGATCATTTCTTCACATGTACCCGCAGTTGCATTCAAGTAATGTCCTTTAATTTCACCCGTTTCGGCTTGGGCTTTATA